ATATAGGTTTATCCTTCTTTCTGAAGTTTCGATAGAAGGATTCCTCTACTAACGTAAGACAATCAACTCCATTCGTTAGAACAGCTTCCATCGAGTCTCTGCACCTATCCTTTTTGATTTTCGCTTTCTGAACCTTTGTTTGTTTTCGGAAAACGTGATTTGGCTCAGGATTGCCCATTTTTATTAATTCCAGGGTTTCTCTGAATTTGAAAGTTATCACTTAGTAAGTTTCCATACCAAGGCTCAATCCAATTAAGTCCGTAGCGTCTACCGATTTCGCCATATCCCCCTTTTTGAGATGAAAATCTCATTGTGATCTCGTTCCCTTTTTTTTATACCGGTACCATGGAATTCATTAGATAGATGCCGATTCCTGTCTCGAAAAAGTGTTTTCTCCTCTTTGTCTTTGATTTCTTGTCTATCTTGTTTCATCTTCTATATCTATAGGAGGCTCATATTGGGTCCAATCAAAAACGATTTTATCATTTCTGTATCGGCAATTCAATATAGGTGGATACATACGCTATACATCTGTCTCTCTTCCACTCATTTCCCCATGAAATTTAGAATACTTGAACGGTCGATTCTTTTTTTTTTTATTTTAATATGATTTGATTTTTGAATTCAAAAATCAAATCATATTAAAATAAAATATATATTGAATTGTGATAAAAAAAAAGGAAATTCTATATCGCTAGATTAATCGTTATCTTCTATAATATTTAACAGTTATTTCAAATTCTATATTCTATTCTTTAATATATTCATATTCATTATGAATAGCGAATATGAATAGCTAAGAATTAAAATAGTATAATAGTGAATAGCAAAGATTCTAAGAGTTTATTGAATTCCTATGCATGTGGAATTTATGTTATGTGAGCCTGCTTAGCTCAGAGGTTAGAGCATCGCATTTGTAATGCGATGGTCATCGGTTCGATTCCGATAGTCGGCTTTTCTCTATTTATTTTATTTATTTTATTCGATGTTTTACATGATTGATAATGCATCTTTGATTTCAAAGAATATTGAAAAAAAATGTCTTCCTCTTTTGGCAAAAGCCATTTATTTATTATGTGATAGGAATTTACAACTATCTCACGAAAAGAATCCTTTTCTTTTTCTATATATAGAATATAAAGATCTGGATATTTATCCAACTCATCTCATTATTCTTTAATAGAATAATACTTCAGTAAATTTCGCTTTATTTAGAATTTAGTTCATTTTTAGTTTAGGTTTATTCTGTAGAATGAAATTTCATCAATAAGAATTAATAATTAAATATAAATAAGAAGAAGGAGTCTTTATGTCGCGTTACCGAGGTCCTCGTTTCAAAAAAATACGCCGCCTGGGGGCTTTACCAGGGCTAACTAATAAAAGGCCCAGAGCTGGAAGTGATCTTAGAAACCAATCGCGTTCCGGGAAAAAATCCCAATATCGAATTCGCCTAGAAGAAAAACAAAAATTGCGTTTTCATTATGGTCTTACAGAACGACAATTACTTAAATACGTTCGTATCGCCGGAAAGGCAAAAGGGTCAACAGGTCAGGTTTTATTACAATTACTTGAAATGCGCCTGGATAACATTCTTTTTCGGTTGGGTATGGCTCCGACTATTCCGGGAGCTCGCCAATTAGTTAATCATAGACATATTTTAGTCAATGGTCGTATAGTAGATATACCAAGTTATCGCTGCAAACCCCGAGATACTATTGCGGCGAGGGATGAACAAAAATCTAAAGCTCTAATTCAAAATTCTCTCGATTCATCCCCCCATGAGGAATTGCCAAACCATTTGACTCTTCAACCATTCCAATATAAAGGATTAGTCAATCAAATAATAGATAGTAAATGGGTCGGTTTGAAAATAAATGAATTGCTAGTTGTAGAATATTATTCTCGTCAGACTTAAACCTAACAAAAAGGAAAATCAATACTAATAAGAATAAGGGTTCGACCATTTTGCTCCCTTTCGGCGAAGTAAATTAACCTAAGGTTAAGATAAATAAGGGTTTGATCCGGATTTTTCTTCCATTTAGGTATCATAGACCGAGAGGGAGATTTTCATTCCTTGTCTACTCTACTCTTTTCTTTCACAGTATTTTCCGTACCACAGCCATTAGGAATAGAGAATCCTTATCAAAGAAAGGTCTAACTGTTGGAATAGTCGTATCCATTGCTATTTGATCTATTGTGGTTAGTAAGATCGATGAATTAGGTGAAGGTACGGAAAGAGAGGGATTCGAACCCTCGGTAAGCAAAAGCCTACATAGCAGTTCCAATGCTACGCCTTCAACCACTCGGCCATCTCTCCTACATAATGATTATGACCCAAAAACCTAAAATCGAGTGAATAGTGAATCATTCTAGATTATTGGGTAGGTACAACCAATCAATTCTAACTATAAACTATAAAGCGATCAAAATAGAAAATTTTTCATCATAGTAAAAGCAGGATCTTTCCTTCTAGGCTGGGAGGATAAAGAGAAAATTGTTT